CAGGACGTATTGACGGAAAAGAAATTGCGCGTGTTGAATGGATCAGAGAGGGTAGGGTTCCACTACAAACCATTCGCGCTAAAATTGATTATTGTTCCTATACAGTTCGAACAATCTATGGGGTATTAGGCATCAAAATTTGGATCTTTATAGAAGGGGAATAATAAACCTTTATTTCCCTTTGCATTCTATCCAGCGATGTAACAAAAAATGATAAATTAGTTTCTTCTTTTTCTTTTCTGTTCAATAAAAAAAATGAACAATAATAATTCTATTATAATTCTATAGGGTTTAATAAAAATTTAATTCATCTTTTGATAAAATTGCTATGCTTAGTGTGTGACTCGTTGGTTTTTTGAGGGTTAGTATAAAAAAACAGCCCCATAGTATAAAAATATAAACAAATAACTATAGAAGTAATAACCAACTCATCACTTCGTATTATCTGGATCCAAAGAACCAGTCAAGATATGATATATTGTTCATATTGTTGTAGCAACTGAAATCTTTTTTATTAAAAAATATGCTTCTAAGTTGTCAATCGAAATAAAAAAGAAAGGGTATGGATAATTGGAAAGATGAGAGAAAGAAAGAAAAAGGATATTGATGATATATAATTCCAATATGTAAGGTCTATGAGTCATCTCAGAAAAAATCTGCGTAATAAAGCACCAATACGGATTCATCATTAAATGGATCTGCTCGTCGAACAAAAAATAAAGAGCTTCGAGCCAATAAAGACTAAGAATATTGACTCAAGAACTAATAGCTCCGTTGTAAAATTCAGACCTAACCATTAAGTAAGAAGCGATGGGAACGATGGAACCTATGAATTCAAAAGATTTTAGTGAAAATGAATTCGAATGATTCATTGATCGGGATGGCGGAACCGGCCAGAGACCAATTCATCTATTCGGAAAAGTTATGAACTAATGATAGAACTGAAATAGAAATTGAAAGAGTAAATATTCGCCCGCGAAAACTTTATTTTCTTGGATTGCTAAAATTGGGTCAACCCAATACGATAAAGAGTAAAACAAAAGAAAGATTTGTTTTAACATTCTAAAAGATATAAATATAAGAAAAAAGAGTTATTTAATATATTTAGATTTAGTTATCTATACAAACAAGATACACAAATGAATAATAGATTTGATCTAGATTAAATGAAATCAATGATTCAGTATATTACTTATTAAATACATGTATATCTTAATTCAAATTATATTCTATCTGAATTGAATTCAAAATCTTTAATTTGAATTGATTTTATTCGCGAGGAGCTGGATGAGAAGAAACTCTCACGTCCGGTTCTGTAGTAGAGATGGAATTCAAAACAAACCATCAACTATAACCCCAAAAGAACCAGATTCCGTAAACAACATAGAGGAAGAATGAAGGGAATATCTTATCGAGGTAATACTATTTGTTTTGGTAAATACGCTCTTCAGGCACTTGAACCCGCTTGGATCACATCTAGACAAATAGAAGCAGGTCGACGAGCAATGACACGAAATGCACGTCGCGGTGGAAAAATATGGGTCCGTATATTTCCAGATAAACCAGTTACAGTAAGGCCCGCAGAAACACGTATGGGTTCAGGTAAAGGCTCTCCCGAATATTGGGTAGCTGTTGTTAAACCAGGTCGAATCCTTTATGAAATGGGTGGAGTAACAGAAAATATAGCCCGAAGGGCTATTTCAATAGCAGCGTCCAAAATGCCTATACGAGCTCAATTCATCATTTCGGGATAAAAAAGAAATAGGCCTTAAAAATAGCGGGTGCAGGTTTCTTTTTTTGAACAAATAATATTTCTTTTTTTCTTCGACCTTTGTATTGTAAAAAACAGAAAAAAAAAAAAAAAAAAAAAAATGATATGATTCAACCTCAGACCCATTTGAATGTAGCAGATAACAGCGGGGCTCGAGAATTGATGTGTATTCGAATCATAGGAGCTAGCAATCGTCGATATGCTCATATTGGTGACGTTATTGTTGCTGTGATCAAAGACGCAGTTCCAAACATGCCTCTAGAAAGATCAGAAGTGGTCAGAGCTGTAATTGTCCGTACTTGTAAAGAACTTAAACGTGACAACGGTATGATAATACGATATGATGACAATGCTGCAGTTGTGATTGATCAAGAAGGAAATCCAAAAGGAACTCGCGTTTTTGGTGCGATTGCCCGAGAATTGAGACAGTTCAATTTTACTAAAATAGTTTCATTAGCTCCCGAGGTATTATAAAATGAGACTACGATATGGTTATAGGTTATAGTAGGGTATTTAAAAGAAATAGATTAAGATTAATTTAGTAGATTTTGTCTCACGTATATACCTTTCAAAATTCATATTAATATTCATAAACAAATACGTAAAAAAAAAAAAAAAAAAAAAAAAGAAAAACATGTTGATTATATCCAAATTTGGAGGCACCAATCATTTTAATTAATCATGAGTAGTGATACTATTGCTGACATAATAACCTCTATACGAAATGCCGATATGTATAGAAAAAGCGTGGTTCGAGTAGCATCTACTAATATCAGCCAAAGTATTGTTAAAATACTTTTACGAGAGGGTTTTATCGAAAACGTGAGAAAACATCGAGAAAACAACAAAGATTTTTTGGTTTTAACCCTACGACATAGAAGGAATAGGAAAAGGACTTATCGAAATCTTTTAAATTTAAAACGGATCAGTCGGCCGGGTCTACGAATCTATTCTAACTATCAAAGAATTCCTAGAATTTTAGGCGGGATGGGAGTTGTAATTCTTTCTACCTCTCGGGGTATAATGACAGACCGGGAGGCTCGACTAGAAAGAATAGGCGGAGAAATTTTGTGTTATATATGGTAATTTTTCTAATATCCGAATTGAATAGGAAACTTCTTTTTTGTGAAAAAGAAAAGAGAAGGAGTGGGTTGTCTAATAGGGTTCTTCCTCCACTAGTTGATACTTCAAGGAGGTTTGACCTGGAATGAAAGAACAAAAATGGATTCATGAAGGTTTAATTACTGAATCGCTTCCCAATGGCATGTTCCGGGTTCGTTTAGATAATGAAGATATGATTCTAGGTTATGTTTCAGGAAAGATCCGACGTAGTTTTATACGAATATTGCCAGGAGATAGAGTCAAAATTGAAGTAAGTCGTTATGATTCAACCAGAGGTCGTATAATTTATCGACTCCGCAACAAAGATTCGAAAGATTAGGTTTTTTCAACTTCACTATTTCTTTTTCTTTCGCAGGAATACGATTCAAAATCGAAAATTACAATAAACTTATTTTCTTCCAAGAAAAGGATTCAAAATTAAAGTAAGGAGTGGCAAATATGAAAATAAGAGCTTCTGTTCGTAAAATTTGTGAAAAATGTCGACTAATCCGTCGTCGGGGACGAATTATAGTAATTTGTTCCAACCCAAGACATAAACAAAGACAAGGATAATAAGACTCGTTAAAGACCCAATATACAAATAAGAAGGGGGATCTTTTTTGACATGAAATGGATATATCCATATATCTCTGACTCAAATTTATGAGATGATAAAATATGGCAAAAGCTATACCGAAAAAGGGTTCACGTGGACGTATTAGTTCGCGTAAGAGTATACGTAAAATACCAAAGGGGGTTATTCATATTCAAGCAAGTTTCAATAATACCATTGTGACTGTTACAGATGTACGAGGGCGAGTGGTTTCTTGGTCCTCTGCCGGTACTTGTGGCTTCCAAGGTACAAGAAGAGGGACGCCGTTTGCTGCTCAAACCGCAGCGGCAAATGCTATTCGTGCAGTAGTAGATCAAGGTATGCAACGAGCAGAAGTCATGATTAAAGGTCCCGGTCTTGGAAGAGACGCAGCATTACGAGCTATTCGCAGAAGTGGTATACTATTAACTTTCGTACGGGATGTAACCCCTATGCCACATAATGGCTGTAGACCCCCGAAAAAAAGACGTGTGTAGAAATCAAAATTGAAGATATTTCAATAGCAAGAGAAACAAGAGAGCAAGAGAAACAAGAGAAATAAATGATTCAATGATCAGATCAAATAATATTATTATGGTTCGAGAGAAAATAACAGTATCTACTCGGACACTACAGTGGAAGTGTGTTGAATCAGCAGCAGACAGTAAGCGTCTTTTGTATGGGCGCTTTATTCTGTCTCCGCTTATGAAAGGTCAAGCAGACACAATAGGCATTGCGATGCGAAGAGCTTTGCTTGGAGAAATCGAAGGAACATGTATCACACGCGCAAAATCTGAGAAAATCTCACACGAATATGCTACCATAATGGGTATTCAAGAATCAGTACATGAAATTTTAATGAATTTGAAAGAAATCGTATTGAGAAGTAATCTCTATGGAACTTGTGAGGCGTCTATTTGTGTCAGGGGCCCTGGATATGTAACTGCTCAAGATATCATCTTACCGCCTTATGTAGAAATCGTCGATAATACACAGCATATAGCTAGCTTGACGGAACCCATTGAGTTGGTTATTGGATTACAAATAGAGAAGAATCGTGGATATCTTATAAAAGCGCCAAATACCTTTCAAGATGGAAGTTATCCTATAGATCCTGTATTCATGCCTGTTCGAAATGCGAATCATAGTATTCATTCTTATGAAAATGGTAACAAAGAGATACTATTTCTCGAAATATGGACAAATGGAAGTTTAACTCCTAAAGAAGCACTTCACGAAGCCTCCCGGAATTTGATTGATTTATTGATTCCCTTTTTACATACCAAAGAAGAAAATTTAAGTTTAGAGGACAATCAACACATAGTTCCTTTACCCCCTTTTACCTTTTATGATAAATTGGCTAAACTAACAAAAAATAAAAAAAAAATGGCGTTGAAATCGATTTTTATTGACCAATCAGAATTGCCTCCCAGAATCTATAATTGCCTCAAAAGGTCCAACATATATACATTATTGGACCTTTTGAATAACAGTCAAGAAGATCTTATGAAAATGGAACATTTTCGCATAGAAGAC